TACAACCAACTATCACTAAGAATTTCATCTTTGGACCAAAAACAAGCAAGGGGTGGAATACCACAAAGGGAAAATGTACCCACTAAAAAAGCGGTTTTTGTAATTGGGACATGCTTTTTTAAACCTCCCATAAGAACCATATTCTGACTTTTATCTGGAGAATATCCAACAATAGATTCCATCGAATGAATAATAGATCCAGATCCTAAAAATAACAATGCTTTGGAATAAGCATGAGTAATCAAATGAAATAACGCAGCTCGATACGAACCCATACCTAAAGCTAACATCATATAACCTAGTTGAGACATCGTAGAATAAGCTAAACTTCTTTTAATATCTTTTTGAGCCAGAGCTAAAGTAGCTCCTAATAATACTGTTACTATACCTATCAAAGATATGAAATTCATTATGTAAGGTATGAGTATAAAAAGAGGAAGAAGTCGAGCTACAAGAAAAATTCCCGCTGCTACCATAGTAGCAGCGTGGATAAGAGCCGAAATAGGAGTAGGGCCTTCCATGGCATCGGGTAACCATACATGAAGAGGGAATTGGGCCGATTTAGCAACTGCACCAGCAAATAAAAGAAAGGAACACAAAGAGGCAAATAGAAAATTAACTTGATTATTATAAATCACGTTAGTGAATATTTCGAACAAATCCCGAAATTCAAAACTACCCGTTATCCAATAAATACCTAAAATTCCTAATAATAAACCAAAATCCCCTACACGATTAGTTACAAACGCTTTTTGACAAGCAGCTGCCGCAATAGGTCGCGTGAACCAAAAACCTATTAATAAGTAAGAACACATTCCAACTAATTCCCAAAAAATATAAATTTGTATCAAATTAGAACTAGTAACTAATCCCAACATTGAAGCATTGAAAAAACTCAGATAAGCAAAAAATCTCAAATATCCTTGGTCATGAGACATATAATTATCACTATAAAAAAGAACCAAAATTCCAACGGTAGTAATTAATATTAACATAATAGAAGTAAGTGGATCGATTAAGTAACCGAATTCTAAAGAAAAATCATTATTAATGGTCCAAGACCATACATATTGATAGATAGAACTACTATTTATTTGCTGAATAGATAGATAGAATGAAAGCAGCATAACTATGCTTAACAGTAAAATACTAGGAAAAGCCCACACACGACGAAGATTTTTTGTTGCCGTTGGAAAAAGTACAAGTCCCACTCCTATTAACATAGGAACTGGTAGTGGAATGAAAGGGATAATCCATGAATATTGATAAGTATATTCCATAATAAAAAAAATAAAAAACCTTTTTATTCTTGTTTTATTCTAAATTAATTGTTTCTGATTCACCGGCTCTTATCACTTTTTGAAGTTCAATAAAAAATCAAGATATGGAAAATTTACATAAAATTTTCTATTCTTAATTTTATTTTTCTCAATCTTTTTTTTTTTTCAATACGTCAAATATTCAAATCGAGAAATTCAAATCGGTCAAATAATATGACGATAATCAAGTTACGATTACAAATTTTTTGATTAATATATTAAGTAAGATTTGTAGGAAGATACAAAAAAAATGGAATTAATATATTAATATTACGTATTACGATAATTTATATCTATAGAGAAACGAAAAACAATTAGACCAAAATAGACTACTTAATACATTACTTTATTTTAATATGACTAATATAATAGTAATAATAAGATGGTTCATAACTTGAACTCTTTTTTTTCTTCGTTTATTGATAAAATTCATTAGGCAACTCAGCAATTGTCTTTTATTGAACTAAAAAACATCTTTCAGTGTAGGAAAGAATATGATATTCTAGATTTTTCTTTTCATAACATAAAAAGGAAAATTATGAGAATAAGTTTTCTATATTCTTTTTTTTTTTGAAATTCAAATTATGTATACTTGCTCTTTTGAGCTTGATCAATTTAATAGCAAAAAAAAGAAAAGTAATTTTGAATTAGGTGGTTAAGGATTGGATTTTGAAACCTTTGAATCTATTTACTTGTTTGTTTTATTCCCGGTACATAGAAAATATAGCAGGACAAAAATGGGCAGGGAGATCAAAAAAACAAAAAAAAAATTCTAAAGTTTTGTTTTTCAATTTTTTTATTCTATACAATATTAGGAAAAAGAAAGACAAATTTTAATTGTTTGAATAATAGATGTCTTTCACATCCAACTATAGAAATTAATAACTTTTTTTTTTATTTTTCATGGCAGTTCCAAAAAAACGTACTTCTAGTTCAAAAAAACGTATTCGTAAAAATATTTGGAAAAAAAAGGCATATTGGGCGGCGTTGAAAGCTTTTTCGTTAGCCAAGTCTCTTTCAACCGGAAATTCAAAAAGTTTTTTTGTACGACAAATAAATAATCAAACGCTAGATTAAAGAATTTAAATCTGAAAATGAGATCCCCTTTTTTAATATATTTTCTGATTTCCGAATGGGGATTCTTACTTTCCCCATCGGTTCACTTGTCACAATAATAAATAAGTTTTATTATTTTTTTTTTCATAATAGAAGATATAAGATCTTTAGGAAAAATAAAAATCTTATTATCAATAAAAGGATAATAAAGATTTTTATTGGAATCTTTTAATGCCTATTTATATTGAACATTGAAACGAAACGATTAATTTCTTATTAATTTGAATTAACAAAAAAATATATTGAATTGACTCCTTCAATCTCGACGATTAACTAATAATCGATTATTATTATTTCAAATACCCTACGCCGCTATGGTGAAATCGGTAGACACGCTGCTCTTAGGAAGCAGTGCTAGAGCATCTCGGTTCGAGTCCGAGTGGCGGCATGGTATCTTATACAAGAGATATAATAAGTTCTATAATGAATTCAATTCTGAATTTCAATTTCGTATAATTTTTGACCCCCCTTTTTTTTTTAATTATGATATTTTCTACTTTAGAACATATATTAACTCATATATCCTTTTCGATCGTTTCAATTGTAATTACAATTTATTTGATAAGCTTATTAGTCGATGAAACCATAGGACTATATGATTCGTCCGAAAAAGGGATGATAGCGACTTTTTTCTGTATAACAGGATTATTAGTCACTCGTTGGATTTATTCGGCCCATTTCCCATTAAGTAATTTATATGAATCATTAATTTTTCTTTCATGGAGTTTCTCCATTATTCATATGGTTCCATATGTTAAAAAAAATACAAATTATTTAAGCGCGATAACCGCGCCAACTACTGTTTTTACCCAAGGCTTTGTTACTTCAGGTCTGTTAACTGAAATGCATCAATCAGAACTATTAGTACCTGCTCTCCAATCCCATTGGTTAATGATGCACGTAAGTATGATGGTATTGAGCTATGCAGCTCTTTTATGTGGATCATTGTTATCAGTAGCTCTCTTAGTCATTACATTTCGACAAGTTCTAAGGATTTTTAATAAAAACAAAAATTTCTTAAATGAGTCATTTTTCTTTGGAGAGATCCAAGTTTTACGAAGCACTTCTTTTTTTTCTTTTAGAAATTATTACAAGGCTCAACTGATTCAACAATTAGATCATTGGAGTTATCGTATTATTAGTTTAGGGTTTATCTTTTTAACAATAGGTATTCTTTCAGGAGCAGTATGGGCTAATGAGGCATGGGGATCCTATTGGAATTGGGATCCAAAAGAAACTTGGGCATTTATTACTTGGACCACATTTGCCATTTATTTACATACTCGAACAACTAAAAATTTGGAAAGTATAAATGCTGCAATTGTGGCTTCTATGGGCTTTCTTATCATTTGGATATGCTATTTTGGCGTCAATTTATTAGGAATAGGGTTACATAGTTATGGTTCATTTAATTTCCATTAACATCTAATGTTAAATGAATAAATGAAAGAGATCCTGACGAATACAAAGATAGAATATATTAAGTAAGAATATAAGATAAGAAATAAGCTGTCGAGAACCATTTGAATCAAGTAGTGGACTGATTCAAATGGTTCTCACAAAGTTCAAATCTATCTGGTTACAATTCATTTTTACTTAACTTAAAACTTAAGAGAAAAAAGACTTCTTTCTCATTGTACAACTAACAATATCCACAATACAATAATAGGATTACTTTTTGATTTGTTCTTTTTTCCTGAAAACTATTGATAAAAATAATTCGATATAATAGCTTCCACCTTGTCAACTGATAATGAAAGAACGAAATCCGGATAAATACCGATACCTATTATCGGTAGAAGGATAGAGATCGAAACAAATAACTCTCGCGGTCCAGAATCAAAAAAATAAGAATTTGGAACATTAAATAGCTTGTAGCCATAGAACATTTGGCGTATCATGGATAATAAATAAATAGGCGTTAATATCATTCCAATTGCCATTAAAAGAGTAACTAGTATTTTTGGTATTAAAAGATATTTTTGACTGGTAATTATTCCCAAAAATACTAATAATTCTGCAACAAAACCGCTCATACCCGGTAATGCAAGGGAAGCCATCGATAAGATACTGAACATCGTAAATATTTTTGGAAGGGGGACAGCCATTCCACCCATTTCGTCAAGATAAAGAAGACGTATTCTATCATAACTCGTTCCTGCCAAGAAAAAAAGAGCAGCACCGATAAATCCATGAGAAATTATTTGTAAAATGGCTCCGTTGAGTCCCGTATCGGTTATAGAGCCAATTCCAATAATTATGAAACCCATATGAGATATCGAGGAATAGGCTATTCTTTTTTTTAAATTACGTTGACCCGGAGATGTTGAAGCTGCATAGATTATTTGTATTGCGCCTATTGTAACCAACCAAGGCGAAAATAGGGAATGCGCGTGGGGTAATAATTCCATATTGATTCGAACCAACCCGTAGGCTCCCATTTTTAATAAAATTCCAGCTAGAAGCATACAAGTACTATAATGTGCCTCTCCGTGGGTGTCTGGTAACCATGTATGTAAGGGGATAATCGGCAATTTGACAGCAAAAGCAATAAGAAATCCTATA